GGGCTAACATAATATAACCCAATTGAGACATTGTAGAATAGGCTAAACTTCTCTTAATGTCTCTTTGAGCAAGAGCTAAAGTAGCTCCTAATAGTACCGTTATTACACCTATCAAAGAAATGAGATTCATTATGTAAGGTATGACTGTGAAAAGCGGAAGAAATCGAGCGACAAGAAAAATGCCTGCTGCTACCATAGTAGCAGCATGGATAAGAGCTGAAATAGGAGTAGGCCCCTCCATGGCATCAGGTAACCATACATGAAGGGGAAATTGTGCGGATTTAGCAACTGCACCGACGAATAATAGGGAGGCACACAGAGTAGCAAATAAAGAGTTGACCCCATTATTACGGATCAGGTTATTGAAGATTTCGAACAAATCTCGAAATTCGAAACTCCCTGTTATCCAATAAAAACCTAAGATTCCTAATAATAACCCAAAATCCCCTACACGATTAGTTACAAACGCTTTTTGACAAGCATTTGCGGCAGCCGGTCGTGTGAACCAAAAACCTATTAATAAATACGAACACATTCCCACTAGTTCCCAAAAAATATGAATTTGTATCAAATTGGAACTAGTAACTAATCCCAACATGGAAGTATTGGAAAAACTCATATAAGCAAAAAATCTCAAATATCCTTGATCATGAGACATATAATTGTCACTATAAATAAGAACCATGATTCCAACCGTAGTGATTAGTATTGACATAATAGAAGTAAGTGGATCGATCAAGTAGCCGAACTCTAAGGAAAAATCAGTATTGATGGTCCAAGACCATAGATGTTGATAGATAGAACTGCCATTTATCTGTTGAATAGACAGATCGGACGAAAAAACCATAACTATACTTAGCAATGAAACACTAGGAAAAGTCCACATACGACGCAGATTTTTTGTTGCGGTCGGAACAAGCAGAAGTCCCAACCCTATTGACATAGTAACTGGAAGTAGAGCGAAAGGTATGATCCATGCATATTGATATGTATGTTCCATAAGAAAATCAAACTTTCTTTTTTTATTCTTATTAATTGTTTCCCATTCACCAGCCCTTATTTCTTCCGGAAGGAGCAATAATCAAATAAATAAAAAAAAAATCAAGATATACAAGATATAAAAGAACTCAAATATGATTTTTCATTCTTAATTATTCTGATTCTTTCCAAACTATTGAAAAAAAAAAAAAAACAAAAAATTCAAATAATCAAGTTACTAGTTAAAAGCTACTACCTAGTTATTAACGAAGATATTTATTAAGATAAAAAATACGAGATTTTCAATTATTCTACTATATACATACGATACGGTGATTTCTATCCATATTTATATCAATATAGTAAGGAAAAAGAATGATACCCAAATTTCAAGTACTTTATTCTGATATGTATCGTAGGATCTGCCAATAACTCGATCCAATAAACCTAGTTTTTTTTTAGTTTCTTCGGAGTCATTAACTAAAACAAATTCTGGAATTGATTGGCTTCTAGTCCAATAAAACAAACTTATGTTTATGTGTTTATGAAAAATGCTAGAATACTTGTCACTTCGCATAGAACTAAAAAGAGAAATTACTCAAATTCCCTTTATTTTATCAAGTAATGTATTGTTTAACGGATTAACTACTTTAGTTTTAATTTCAATTTAAATTATGTGGACTCTATCTCCGAGCTTGATCAATTAATAGAAAAAGGTTACATTCATTATTGGTTTCCTAAATTAGGAAAGGGTTCTTAAGCTTTTCGATTTATTAAAAATAACATTTATAATATATATATATATTATCTAAATAGACTGAGATATGAATTGGAACCTTTTTAATTCTTATCAATGGCATCCGATTCAACGGTAGTAGATCCCGCCCGTAGACATAGATTGAATAAAGATATGAAGCCCCCAATCAGTACAAATTATTCTTTCTTCGAACATTGGATGTAATGGAAATGTGAAAAAAAAAAAAAAATTCCCTTGAAAATCACATCGTTTTTTCTTTTTTCTTCTATTTCATTTCTTTTTTTATCCTTAATGATACCATATGCGATGCTGATCTATCTGTATCCATACTCTTCTATGTTATGAAGTAAGCATAAGTATCGGCTATGGAATAAAGATAGATAATGAATAGTTAATAGAAAGAACAATCTATTTTGAATTGAACAATAAATGTCTTTCACGTCCAACTATAAAAATGAGTGACCCTTTTATTTTGAAATGGCGGTTCCAAAGAAACGTACTTCTCTGTCAAAAAAGCATATTCGTAGAAATATTTGGAAAGGAAGGGGATATCAGGCCGCGGCAAAAGCTTTATCTTTAGCTAAATCTATTTCTACCGGGCATTCAAAAAGTTTTTTTGTGCGACAAACAAGTAATAAAGCCTTGGAATGATCTGAATCTGCATCAGCATGACTCGATGAATTGGATGATTAAATTTATAAGATGAAGAATTCACATTAACTAATGTTTTGAACTCATCAATATGAGATAGAACTAGCTGTTGTGGTATGTAGAATATGAAGTATTCTGTATACTAGGTTCTAAAAATGATTTCTTTTTTTGTTTGAAAAAAAAAAAGAAAAAGAAAGAAAAAGAAGTAGTTAGACACAAAATACAAGGTTTCACCTTTCATTGATTGGTTTTTATAATTCGCGAGATGGGGATTGTAACTTTCCCCATCGATTCATTTTTCACAATAACAAAACTCTTACTTTTTTTCTTAGGAAGGGATTGCCTTATTGGATTATGTATCTCCAATAGTTATACATCATTAAGATTTTTGGAAAATCTGAAACAAGTATGAACGACGTTAGAGCCCCCTTTTTTGTTCCAAAGTAAGGCGGGGGTAAGATTCATAGTCAAAGTCAATGGATTATTGAAACTAATTGATTAAAATATACATTTTAAAACTTTGATTTGTAGCTCTCTGAATCACTACATATCTACAAGGACTCCCTCTTGTTTCGAACAGATAAAAAAAAAAAACACAAAATAATAAAACTGCCAGGATCCCATTTAGATCGATATTTATGTACTAAATAATGAGTCAATCTTACGTTACGTAATCCAACCCCAATGGATCCTATCCCATGTTTGAGCTGGAGGATTGATCAATCGATATATCTAGATCCAATATCTAAATTATTTTATCTATTAATATTAGATTTCAAATCTATATATAAAGAGATCTTATCAGTTTAAATTTGATTTTCTAAGTTTTCTAAGTTAAAGTACATACAGTAGAATTCCGATAAAGATTGAAACTCTTTTGTTATACGATATGCCCGGTCCAATACCTAATGGGTTTGGTAAATCCTCACACAAATTATGTTCTGTATACAATGAAGATCCCAATCATTAATACATCTTTGATACCAAACTATCCAAATTTTCATAGAAATCCTTTGGATGTAGTGATGAAGTTGTGATATATAAAAAATCTTGTTTTATTTTGTTCATTGAAAAATGAATCTTTTTCATTTCAGATCTATCAAATCAGATAAATGAGAAATGAATCGTCAAAAAATGAGAAAAAAATTCTTAGTTCTATACCTGGACTCAGGGCATAACCGTCTAGTTCCAACTATTCCAGAAGAACTTATAATACGGAAAAGCCCGCTGTTTAAAACGACCCCCTGCCACGATACTAAGGATTATTGAGCGTTTAAATATTTATTTGAACGGGTCTTTATTCATCGATTCTAACATTTCCTAAAATAGATTGCATTAAATCCCTCAATCTCGACGATTGAACATCATATGGACTATGATTATTTCGATGATGCCGCCATGGTGAAATTGGTAGACACGCTGCTCTTAGGAAGCAGTGCTAGAGCATCTCGGTTCGAGTCCGAGTGGCGGCATCCTCTAAAAAAGGCACAATAGATCCTATAATGAATTCAATTCCGGATTTCCATTCCGTAATTGGGGATACCCCCCTAAAAAAAATTATGATATTTGCCACTTTAGAACATATATTAACTCACATCTCTTTTTCTATCATTTCAATTGTTATTACGATTCATTTGATGACCTTATTAATCCATGAAACCGTAGTACTATTTGATTTGTCAGAAAAAGCCATGATGGCTACCTTTTTCTGTATAACAGGATTATTAGTTACTCGTTGGATTTATTCGAGACATTTGCCGTTAAGCGATTTATATGAATCTTTAATGTTTCTTTCATGGAGTTTCTCCATTATTCATATGTTTCCTAAAAGACGGAACCAGAAAAGTTATTTAAGCGCAATAACCGCGCCAAGTGCTATTTTTACCCAAGGCTTTGCCACTTCGGGTCTTTCAACCGAAATGCATCAATCTGCAATATTAGTACCTGCTCTACAATCCCAGTGGTTAATGATGCACGTAAGTATGATGTTATTGAGTTATGCAGCTCTTTTATGTGGATCGTTATTATCCATAGCTCTTTTAGTCATTACATTTCGAAAAAACCTAGATATTCCTCGCAAAAGCAATCATTTATTAATTGGGTCATTTTCCTTTGTGAATGAAAAAAGAAGCGTTTTACAAAACACTTCTTTTCTTTCATTTAGAAATTATCACAGGTATCAATTAACTCAACAATTAGATCAGTGTAGTTATCGTGTCATTAGTCTAGGGTTTACTTTTTTAACCATAGGTATTCTTTCGGGAGCAGTATGGGCTAATGAGGCATGGGGGTCTTATTGGAATTGGGACCCCAAGGAAACTTGGGCATTTATTACTTGGACCATATTCGCGATTTATTTACACAGTAGAACAAATCAGAGCTTTCAGGGTGTGGATTCGGCAATTGTGGCTTCTATAGGATTTCTTATAATTTGGATATGCTATTTTGGGGTCAATCTATTAGGAATAGGACTACATAGTTATGGTTCATTCACATTAACAACTAATTGAAGAAAGGGCCTGAAGAATACATAGGAACATCGTCCCGTATATTATATAAAGAAGGTTTGTGCAAGTTTTTTCGAACCATTTGAATCACTACTTGATTCAAATGGTTCGAAAAAACTTTAGATGTATCTGATTATAATTCACTTCATTTTTTTTTCTTTCATTGAACGCTTTTAAAAATCACACAGTTCTTTTACATTAATGTAATGTCTTATTGATGAAAACTATTTATGAAAATAAATAGATAGAATAGCTTCTATCCTGTCAATTGATAGCGAGAGAACGAAATCAGGATAAATACCAATACCTATTACAGGTAGAAGGATACAGACCGAAACAAATAGTTCTCGTGGTCCAGAATCAAAAAAATAAGAGTTTGGAACGTTGAATAGCTTGTAGCCATAGAACATCCGACGTGACATAGATAATGAATAAATAGGAGTTAATATCATTCCAATTGCCATTACGAAAGTTATTAGTATTTTTGGCATTAAAAGATATTTCGGGCTAGTAATTATTCCAAAAAATACTACTGATTCCGCAACAAAACCACTCATTCCTGGCAATGCAAGAGAAGCCATCGAGAAGCTACTGAACATGGTAAATATTTTTGGCATTGGGATAGCTATTCCTCCCATTTCGTCGAGATAAACAAGACGTATTCTATCGTAGCTCGTTCCTGCCAAGAAAAAAAGTGCAGCACCAATAAATCCATGAGAGATTATTTGTAAAATGGCTCCATTGATTCCCGTATCGGTTATGGAACCAATTCCTATAAGTGTGAAACCCATATGAGATACGGAAGAATAGGCTATTCTCTTTTTTAAATTGCGTTGACCGAAAGAAGTTGAAGCTGCATAGATTATTTGAATCGCTCCTACTATCATCAACCAGGGAGAAAATATAGAATGAGCATGGGGTAATAATTCCATATTGATCCGAACCAATCCATACGCTCCCATTTTTAATAAGATTCCCGCTAGAAGCATACATGTACTGTAATGTGCTTCTCCATGGGTATCTGGTAACCATGTATGTAGGGGTATAATCGGCGATTTGACAGCATAAGCAATAAGGAAGCCAATATAGAATATTATTTCCAATCCCAAAGGATACGATTGATTAGCTAATGTTTCAAAATTTAATGTTGGCTCATTGGAGCCATATAAACCCATACCCGGAACTCCCATTAAGAGAAAAATAGAACCCCCCGCTGTGTACAAAATAAACTTTGTAGCTGAGTACAGACGTTTCTTCCCTCCCCATATGGATACAAGTAGGTAAACAGGAATTAATTCTAATTCCCACATGAGGAAAAAAAGTAAAAGGTCTCGAGAGGAAAATGATCCTATTTGACCACTATACATTGCTAACATCAGGAAATGGAACAATCGCGAATCTCTAGTAACTGGCCGAGCCGCTAAAGTAGCTAAAGTAGTGATGAATCCCGTCAGTAAAATGGGTCCTATGGAAAGTCCATCGATTCCCGGTCTCCAGTGAAAATCAAAAGTATTTATCCATTTATAAGCCTCTTCTAATTGGATTAATGGATCGTCCAATTGGAAATGATAACAGAACGCATAGGTCGTTAGAAGGAGTTCTAATAAGCATATACAAATAGTATACCACCGAACCACCTTATTTTTATTCCCTCTACGAGGGAGAAAGAAAATTGACGAACCCGCGGATATCGGCAAAACAACAATTATTGTTAACCAAGGAAAATAACTCGTGGTAAAGACAAGATAGACTTTGACCAGAAAAACCCGCGCTCGGAATAATTTCTCGAGTACGGGTTTTTGTCGGTAAAGAGGAATCAAATGGATTCAAGTGGATTTTTCTAGAACGTATCAATAAGCTAGACCCATGCTGCGAGTTGTCTCATGCCATAAGTAAACCCGAACACTCAAGAAATCCGTTGGACAAGCGGATTCACATCTCTTACAACCTACACAGTCCTCTGTTCTTGGAGCAGAAGCAATTTGTTTAGCTTTACATCCGTCCCAAGGTATCATTTCCAATACATCTGTGGGGCAGGCTCGTACACATTGAGTACACCCTATACATGTATCATAAATCTTTACTGAATGCGACATTGGATCTATAAATTTTTTGAACTTTATGAATTTTCGATCTGGCTTCATTAGTAATTGAATTATATATATTATGTTGTAGACGCCAGACGAATCAGTGGTTTACCAGAACTTTTTTGATAATAAATCTATTTCTGGATCTGTTCATGAGCAAGGGCCAAGATACTTTGATTTCTTACGTTTCAACAAGCATGGTCATACGAATCATACGTGCTAGTTCTAAATTAGTGAATATTTTGTGGATATCTGTCTTTATTTATATCATTAATACTATTTATTCAACAAATTCGATTGATTGATACGAGTTGATTTTCTGTTACGATGGATCGATGAAACAATAGCCGGCCCAATAGCTGCTTCAGCGGCTGCAATAGCTATAACAAAAATCGAGAAAATATCTCCTTTTAATTGACGACTATCAAACAAATCAGAAAATGTTACGAGATTTATATTAACCGCATTCAGTATAAGTTCAAGACACATAAGTGCTCTAACCATGTTTCGACTTGTGATCAATCCATAAATACCGATAGAAAATAAATAGGCACTCAAAATAAGTACATGTTCGGTCATCATTGACCAACCCCTCATCAATTTTGATTCATTTCAATATGAACAACAATTTCACCGATTTGATTAGAATATAAATGAAGTACGAAACAAAGTAAGGTATTAGTAATGGATCGAACTAAACCCCTTTCAATTTCATATATGAACAATAGAATATGAAAATGGAACTGAAGGAAAATGGATGTGATAACATAGAACAAAACAAGACTTTATTTATTTTATTTTGGATCTAAGTATTTATTACTTAATTACTTTACTGCCGGGCCATAGCAATTGCACCTATCAAAGCAACTAAAAGAATTATAGAAATGAGTTCAAATGGAAGGTAAAAATCTGTTGATAAATGAATCCCAATTTGTTGAACGTTACTTGTTAGGTCCTGCTCTATAATCTGATTTGATCTTGTAGTCCAAACAATCCCGTACCACGACGTATCCGAGATAGTAGTAATTAGTGAAAAAAGAATACTTGTACAAACCAGTGAAGTGACCCCATCCCCAACGGTCCAAAGATAGAAATCTTTGTAATATTCTGAACCATTCATGAACATCACAGCAAATAGGATTAAAACATTTACAGCTCCTACGTAAATAAGGAGCTGTGCAGCAGCTACAAAATAGGAGTTAGATGGAATATGGAATAAGGATATACAAACAAGAACCAGTCCCAATGAAAAAGCAGAATAAATTGGGTTGGTAAGTAAGACCACCCCCAGACCCCCTAATATAAGACCTGATCCCAGAAATACTAAAAGAATATCATGTATTGGTCCAGGTAAATCCATTATGTGTAAAAAAAGAGATAAATAAATCGAAATATTTCATAAACTTACTAACCGACCCAAGAAAAAAGAGGTTACCTTATTTTTTTCTTGTATATGATACGTTCCTAATTGAATCCTAAAGGGGTGTAGATTTATATAGATACAGTTATTGGATCAATCCCGCTACTGTATCTGAAAGAGTAGTTCGAAATTGTATATTTTGAAATCATCACAGATCTATGAATCCATTCTAAATCAAAATCAAGCCTTGATTCTCACCAATCAATAGTTATTTACTGACCTAGCAAAATGAAAGAAGCCTCACTCCTTTACTTTAAATCAAAACGGAATCTTAGTAATTGGTAATCGTTTTTGAATCAAGAGGTTTACCCCTGATTATTTTGATTGGAGTCGAATTCGTAATTGTTCGAATTGTGTAATCTCCAATTACTGACATTGGTAACCGGCCCAAAGCAATTTGATTATAATTCAATTCGTGACGATCATAAGTAGAAAGTTCATATTCTTCAGTCATTGATAAACAGTTTGTTGGACAATACTCGACACAATTACCACAAAATATACAGATTCCAAAATCAATACTATAATTAAGCAATCGTTTCTTTCTAATATCCGTTTCCAATCTCCAATGAACAACGGGTAGATCTATGGGGCATACCCGAACACATACTTCACAAGCAATGCATTTATCAAATTCAAAATGGATTCGACCACGAAAACGCTCCGATGTGATCGACTTTTCATAAGGATATTGAATAGTCACAGGTAAACGATTCACGTGAGATAAGGTAATCATGAAACTTTGACCAATATACCTTGCAGCTCGTATTGTCTGTTGACCATAATTCATGAACCCAGTCACCATAGGGAACATATCGTGGATATCCATGAATAGTTTGATGTTTCTTTCTCTTGCTCTAGATAGGTTATGAATCTAGAATATCATATTTTGTTATAGCGAAACGAGTTGGGAAGAAGTTGTTAATAATAGATTACCTAGAGAAATAGGTAAAAGAAATTTCCACCCAAGGTTTAATAGCTGGTCCATTCTCATCCTAGGTAAAGTCCATCTTGTTGTGATAGGAATGAACAGGAACAAATAAGCTTTAGCTAATGTAATAAGGATACCAATTGTCATTCCAAAGACTCCACCTGTTTTATTTATTCCAAAAGGTTCAGAAATGAATATGTACGGAATAGAGAAATTCCACCCGCCCAAGTAAAGAACTGTTACAAATAATGAAGAAACTAGTAGATTTAGGTAAGAAGCAACGTAAAATAAACCAGATTTAATACCTGAATATTCGGTTTGATAACCTGCTACTAATTCCTCCTCTGCTTCTGGTAAATCAAAAGGTAATCTTTCACATTCCGCTAGGGAAGAAATTAGAAAAACTATAAACCCTATAGGTTGACGCCACAGATTCCACCCCCAAAACCCATATTTTGACTGTGCCTCAACTATATCAACTGTACTTGAACTGTTAGATAATCATAGTCGATGATAACATCACTATTCCCATCGCTATTCCAGAACCGCACATGAGACCTCAGCTTCATACGGCTCCTCGATGGCCACAAATAAATCTAAGGACTGGTTCATTATTACCTCGGCATGTTTGTAGTGTAGATTAGAGTAAAGATGTATCGAAGAGTCCCGAATTAGACCAATGGAATTCCGTCCGCCATAATAAAAAAAAAAAAAAGCGCTTCCGAATTGATCTCATCCTTTATTTTCTAATTAGACTTAGAATTCTTTTAGTTCAGTAATAACTTAATCCTTCAATAAAATACTCGTTGTTTCAATAGATATTTCGACCCATACTTTTCGTACGAAAAAGAATTAGACACTAATTCATGAGTTATAGTTGATAAATCATTATAAGAATTCTATCCGTATAAATATGGATAGGATTGAGGAAAGAAAGAATAAACAAAGATCTCTTATTATTCAGTTTTCCTATTGCATTCCATTTCTTTCGTTCCTGTTCTTCTTTCTCACTCAGAAGGGGGTTTCTAAAAAATCAAATCAAAGGATTACTTCGTTCTCGACAGTCATTTATTTAATCAGTGGATAGAAGCATACTCTGGATCGGAATCGTGAGGAAGTACTGCTTGATCATTTCTACGAACTTAAAGCCCTCATTATGATTCCTTTTATGTTATGCAGAAATATCCCTTTGGATACCTTACATTATCTTCATCACTAATCCTTTGTGTACCTTTGTGTTCCTAACCGTCCACTCATTTTTGATTGATCCCCGGTATGGTAATACATACAACATACACAACATATAACAACATACTATACAATAGTAGAAACTCCATACAGTTGATCTTTTGCACCCGCTTCAAGTCATGATGACTAATCAACCAATCTTGGGGTAAACAGTTTCGACCGCTTATGTTTACTTCCACTTTACTCTCGTACATAGGGAATGAGAATCAATCTTCTTACTGCAAATTCATAAGCTGTTTTGTTTCACTCATATAACTATCTGGTTTAACTCATCGACCCGAATGATGAATAAAAAGAGAAAGGTATCTATTCAACACATCCAACCCCTTTCCTTTATTTCCAGGAAAGGGGTAAAGGTTCATGTTCCAACGAATCACACGTAGAGATATTGATAACACACACGGAGTTAATGGTATTTCATAACTAATAGATTGAGCAGCAGCTCGTAGACCACCTGAAAAGGAATATTTATTATTCGATCCATATCCTGACATAAGAAGTCCAATAGGAGCAATACTGGAAATAGCGATCCATAAAAAAACGCCTATACTGAGATCGGCTAGAACAAGGCGATAGCCAAAAGGAATTACTAAATAGCTTAGTAGAATTGATATGACCGCTATAGATGGCCCCATACTGAATAAACGAACATCTCCTCTAGATGGGAGAAGATCCTCTTTCAAAAGTAGTTTGGTCCCATCTGCTAGAGCTTGAAGAATTCCCAAGGGGCCGGCATATTCAGGCCCGATACGTTGTTGTATCCCTGCAGATATTTCTCTTTCTAACCACACAATCACGAGTACGCCTATTGTGATTCCCGATACAGGAGTAAAAATAGGGACAAGCAGCCATAAGAGGTCATAGACCTCTTTTAAGGATTCCGATCTGGAAAAAGAATTGATAGCTTGTACTTCTGTCGTATCAATTATCATTTCAACGATCAACTTCTCCCATAATGATATCTATACTACCTAGTATCGTCATGATATCCGCCAATTTCATTCTTTTAACTAGCTGAGGAAGAATTTGCAAATTGATGAAACCAGGTGGACGAATTTTCCATCTCCAGGGAAAAACACTATTATCCCCTATCAGAAAAATTCCCAATTCTCCCTTTGGGGCTTCGACTCTCACATAAAGTTCTTGTTTCGACAATTCAAAAGTGGGAGAAGGCTTTTTACTAATGAATCGATATTCAAAACCATTCCATTCGGAATCACTTGCTCTATCAAAGCGTCGAACTTCTAAGTTCTCATAGGGCCCCCCCGGAATTCCTTCTAGAGCCTGTTGAATAATTTTTATGGATTCCGTCATTTCATTGATTCGTACTAAATAACGAGCTAATGAGTCTCCTTCTTTTTGCCACTGGACTTCCCAATCGAATTCATCGTAACACTCATAATGATCAACTTTACGAAGATCCCATTGGATTCCGGAAGCTCGTAGCATTGGTCCCGATAAACCCCAATTTATTGCTTCCTCCCCACCAATAATGCCCACCCCTTCAACTCGTTCCAAAAAAATAGGATTTTGCGTAATAAGCTTTTGATATTCAACAATTCCTGTTAAAGAATAATCGCAGAAATCCAAACATTTATCTATCCAGCCATGAGGTAGATCAGCAGCGACTCCCCCGATACGGAAATAATTATGCATCATTCGCATACCTGTGGCAGCTTCGAATAGGTCATATAGCAATTCCCTTTCTCTGAAAATATAGAAGAAGGGAGTCTGTGAACCGATATCTGCCATAAAAGGTCCAAGCCATAATAAATGAGAAGCTATACGACTCAGCTCCAGCATAATTACTCTGATATAGCTGGCTCTTTTGGGTACTTGAATATTTCCTAATTGTTCTGGTGCATTTACCGTTATTGCCTCTGTGAACATAGTAGCTAAATAATCCCAACGTGTTACATAAGGAAGATATTGTATAATTGTTCGGTTTTCCGCAATTTTTTCCATCCCTCTGTGTAAATAACCCAATACGGGTTCGCAGTCAATAACATCTTCACCATCTAGAGTAACGATAAGTCGAAGAACACCATGCATTGATGGGTGGTGAGGACCCATATTAACTATCATGAGGTCTTTTCTTGTAGCCGGTACATTCATATGTTTTCTTCTCCGATCCATTATTCTATGAATTGCCGAAAAGGAAATAAACGAGGTTCATCAAAATTCAAGATCTAATAAACCAAAGAATTCAAATAATCTTCAAATTAACGAGTTTTTGGTTCCCGAATATCTAATTGATCGATTAATTTTTTATAACGCACTCTATTTTTCTTTGACAAATAAGCCAGCAGTCGTTGACGTTTTCCCAGAATTTTCCGCAAACCTATCTGAGATAAATAATCTTTTCTGTGCAATTCAAAATGTGAAGTAAGTCTCTGTATCTTATTGGTGAAACTGATTACTTGAAATTCAACAGACCCTTTGTTTTTTTCTTCTTTCGGAATAACTGAGATGAATGAATTTTTTACCATAACCATAAAAATAAAATTTCTCTCTCTTTTTTTTTTTTTTTCCACAGATATGGATTTTACCAATCAGGAATAATAATAATGCCAGTTATTTTGATCTGATACACCCAATAATCTGGATTTATTCATATATTACTTTATTCTATATTCTATCAAATCAAATCAAAATTAAATTCAAATGAATTGTAAGTACAATTTGTAATTTGATTCGATAGAAGGGCAATTTTTGTACCCACAAAAGAAAATTATTTTGACCTAAGAAGATTCTGCCAAATCATTTCTAGATTCAATCCAAATCCGACACCTGATATATAGGAAATGTACCAACCATCAACTAATTCCGAATCGTGGATACATATGTATCCTTGACATACTGAAACGGCTGCCATTATTGGTATCAAACCAGTAGCGATTCATACAAGCTAAATCCTCTAATCGATAATTGGGCCAAAGAAACAATTTGAATTGAATGAATTTATTTATATCTGTATCAATATGCTTGTCCTCATCCAAAAATTGTCTCCAGTTCCTTACATTGTTGTCATTGAAAAATACCGGATTTCTATCCATAGCATTCCTATTTCCGGAATTGAAACAAATTAGAATTCTCAATTCTCTACGACGCCTAGGGGATAGAATATTTTCAGGAACAAGCAAATCATAATGATTTTCGTCTCTATTCACAAGCATCTTTTTATGTTGTACAATGGATCCATTGAAATAATTCTCATCAACATATCTTTTTTCTCGATATCTTCCATTAGTTTGGCATTTATTATTATGGACCAATGAGATACCTATGGTTTGATACATAATAAATTGTCTATCCCATTTTATAGACAGACGTACTGGTTCAAGAATCAATATTCCCTTTTTTATCAATTCTGGAAGAGTTGGATTCGTCTGAATTAACATTACATCCAGGTGCATTTCTCCTCCTTGAATAGAGGATATAGCAATTTCCTTTGCATTTATTAGTCTAAGCAGGAAACAATATACCTTAACATTATTGAAAATTCTGTTATTCAAAAGATCATCCCATCTCAACTGAAAAAGCAAATATTTTTTCAGGAATAACTCTTGTTTTGCTTTCTTGTTACTCTCGGGTTGTCCTTTCTTTTCACGTTTTTGAATGTCCGATTCCGTGTAATCCTTTTCAAAATCTTTTTGTCGTTTTCGTGCGTCTGAGCCAATATTTCCGTGGCCGAGCTGTTCTTTTTCTTCTTGATTTCGATTCTTTAATTCAAGATATTCTTTTTGATTAGATGATATACGAAGATCCTTTTTTTGATTTTCATTAATGTTTTTGTTTTCACTAATGTTTTCATTTCCATTAAAAATCAAAAGAAGTAATTTGATTGGTATAATCCACGGTTTGATCTTATATGCATCATAAAGTGGCACAAATTCTGAGAAGAACCAAGATTTCGTATTTAATATGGGGCGATATAGCATTTCTTTATTCATTCCCATCAAAAAAAACTTTTTTTTTTGATTGGGTGGGTTGATTTCTTGATGAATCGTGAGATAGAAAAGATCTTTCTTATCAATCATTTGATAATAATCAGTCTCGGTCTTAGTCATTTTATTAATGTTGGTCCCGGTATCCGTATCGGTCCAGGACTCAATATCGATATTCTTTCTAAGAAATAAATCGAAAATTTTCCACTCCAAATATTTTCTATCCGTACTTTTACCCGTACCAATAATAGACTCTTCTCCTAGATAATCACTAATACATATATCCCCCAGTACATAAAATGGTTCAATTTTAGGTGTGTTGTAATTATATGGAATCTCTCGGTCCTCGTTTACTTGTAATGAGGATGGATAAATATATGAGTCTTTCCTATCCCCATAATTAATATATTTATATGAAAAAAGATCATATCTGTAGTTTTTTTTTAATTTTGCTTTTTTTATCGTCAATGAATTCACTTCATAATCATTTTTTTTCTCGTAATGAATGAATTGGGCTTTTTCATATGAATTCTTTTTTGAGTCTTTATTTTGAATCGTACGACGCCGATTGACCCTAGTTCGCCATTTTTGCGGTACTAATTTAGACCACCTAGCCTGAGATAAATTGTATTGATAATGACCCCTTAACCAGTTTTTCCACTCATTCATTCCAGAATTCGGAAGTTTTTTATGCCTTGATTTGGAATCTAATATTCTTCGTGTTCCAAAAAAATTCCGGATTCTATCCTTAAGAATAAGATATGCTTCGCGATATTGAAGTAGAGATCTCAAATGATACTTCTTATTAATAGCTTGGATTTGTGATAATTTGTAAAATACAGATGCTTGTGAAAAGGAATATAGGTCACCAGAAATCTTTGATTTATTTTGACTAATATTAGAAATATACTTTTTTATAGTCGAAATAAAGTGCATTTTTTTTTGATTTATTTCATCAATCCCTTCTTTGTGAATGTATTTATCGATAATCTTTTTTGTTGATTCAAGGAAAAGTTGTACGTTGACTCTAGAAACATTAACAGTATATAGAAAGATATGTATGTATATTCTTTCGTCGAGAAATGTCAAAAAATAGTGCCATTTGCGTATGAATATGAATCTGTTACTTTTTCCTTTTGATATCTGCCAAATATGTTTCTGCGATTCCGATCTTTTATCACCACAACTTGTATCGTTAGGACTAATATTTATATCCGGAGTTAGAAATATTTTTCTTTTGTCTTTTGCACCCCTTTCTATTTGATTTCTGATTAGGGTTGTTCTATCGGACAGATCTTTCTTTTTTTTTTCTGTCAGTGAATAATTTGCCCAATCCATGAATCTAATTCGAATGGTCGATGTCGATTTAGGAACAATTTTATTACTGCTTATGATTATGGAATCTTTTCCATTTTCATTCGGTTCATATACTTTCTTCAATACAAATAAGAAAATTGGATTTACGTTTGCAAACTCTTTTATTTTTCTTTTTAAAAATAGAATCGTTTTGATAATCCATCTTGTTTTTTCTTTTGAGACCTTTCTAAACTGTTTTGTTTTTTTTTTGAAAACTCTTAGAACTAGAAAACATTTTTTTTTCACTTTTATCTTTTTTTTTTCGAATTCATTATAAATAGGTTCAAAAAAGGAAGGTTGTTGTCGGGCAGAACCAAAAGGTAGTTCGGTTTCCTTTCCCCAGATTGTTAAAAAACAAAAATTTTCTGTTTTCCCTTTCTTTTGGATTGGATCTCTATGATGGGATCGTAGTTTGGATTTGCGCCAGGGTTTCAGACAGAAAGGAAATAGGATTTTTATCTGAATACCATCTGTTAACCAGTTTTTCGGAAATTCTGTTTCTGATAATTGAACACCATTATAGGTGCATTTAACATGCATTTCTCTATTCCACTCCTTCAAATCCTCGTACCACTCGGGGAATTGAAATAAGAGCATACGGCCGAGGTTTTTAGCTATTATCAATGAAGGCAATATGATGTATTTTCTAAGAATCGATTGGGTTACTAACATAGTACCTCTTATTGCTTGAGCAAATATAAGAGTATCCCATGTTTCTGCTATTGCTATCCGTTCATTCTCGTTTTTTTTATCTTCAATTTTTTTTGCCTCTTCTTTTGCCTCTTCCTCCTCAGAATCCGAAGTTTTGAGTTTCGGTCCTGTATCTATCCAATTTCTAAAAATTAGATTCATTGTTCGGGAGATATCAAAAGAAAAAAAAAAAGTTTTGTCTATTCTGTCCAAAAAAAGCAGGGAATGTGCATTCGCTTGAAACATTTCCCAAATAACCATTTTACGTCTTTGAGCGCGTATGGATCCTTTTACTATATCCCGACGAAAATCTGATTGTTGCGAGTAACGTACCAAAGCCAACTCTTCTGCTTGATCACTATTAGTACTGGTACTAGTATGAGTATTGGTATTCTGATCCGGATCCGCCTTATCAGTATAAATTACCACACGTTTGGCTTTTCTTGAACGAATCCCATGATTTTCTGTTGATTCTTCTGATTCTTCCTCATTTTCCTCCTCCCGCTCTTCAAAAGAATTGATCAATTTGTATGATCGGCGAGGAATCTTTTTACCGATTTCTTCTATTCCAATAGATTTATTTTGAATTGTTTGATTATTTTGATCAGTTGTAATTACATCGAATAGAAATTTCAAACATTTTTTTTTATTTTCTGAATCAAATCTTCTTTGTTCGGATATTAAAACAAGCTTTTTAAAATTCAGACTAAAACCAGTTGTTGATTTCCTAGCTAATTCACTGATAGAGGTCAAGAAAGGACCAATGTCTGTCGATAATGGTTCTCCATTAAATGTATCCGTTTTAGGTTCAAGTTTTTGGTAATCAGTAGGAAGCCTATCATGAATCTTATTTATCCAAACCATTCCTATAGAATCTTCTGTCCCTATAGAATCTTCTGTCGAAGTGATTGAGTCATCCACCATTGAA